GCTTGCAATATTGTAATATTATAAGATACAAACATTTTGAAGAAGGTGAAAATACTAGTAGAGACTTTCCTGTTTCCGGGGGGTTTGCAGGAGCTATAAGGATCTATCGAGTTTAGGGGGGTAGGGGGGTTTGACCCGCAAAAACCGAGGGGGTGATTCATAAGAAAGTTAGGGGAAATTTTACATCTTTATGCTCTTGATATCACTTATGCAATTCATAAATCAAAGTTTAATATCATTCATTACATTTCCTCGCGGGCAAGGAAATGTTCAACCTTAATTCAACATGTCTGTATGCACTCTGAAATGCCAATTGAAAGGAAAAGAGAAAAAAGAACCAGTGGCCCATTAGAAAGAACGCTCGGCATGGGGGGTAATGAGGAGTATGTATTACCACCATTAACTTATGCAAGCTTCAAGGAAAGAATGGGGGATGATACCTATATATGGCCCTGAAATAGGAACCAGATGCCAGGAAAAAAGTGATAAGTGCGACCCCCACGATTTTTGTCTCAACACCTTCAATAACCGTGTACATTAAGGAATCAACTGATGGTGGTCTCTTACTACATAGGAATTTGACTTGCAGAGGTGTTGAGTCCTGGTATAACTAGACTGATGAGAGTTATGATAGGGCAATTCAATTTCGTCTTTTTAAGATATATGTTAGTTCAGTAGAGACTAATGGTTTATGTACGTGTACATAATATGTATTAGTTCTATGGTTAATAACATTATTATGGAATCTTCATTTATGTAGGGTTACACTACTTAAAATGTTTAATAAATATTAATGGGGATAATACATATATGTACTATGGGGCCAAGTCCGGCAAAGAATAGTTTAATTTAGAATCCTAGCTTTGGGAGTTAGGGGTCGGGGTTAAAATCCCCTTTCTTTGAGCAACAGGAGGGATTTTAACCCTCGACATCCGGTTTACAAGACCGGCGCTCTAGCGCTGAGCTACTAATGCATTATCATCCGAGGACTTTGTTTTCTAGTCAAGCTGCGGCAGGCGAAAGAACAAGGAACAAGAAGAAGTAAAGGAAGGAGGCTACTTGTCCAATAATGACGAAGGGGTGTTCTACCGGCATTCCTCCAATTCATGTAAGGATCATTACATCCGCAACTAAGAGTCAGAACAGGAATTGTGTGAAGGGGCGGAAAGTTAGGCTCCGCTGTTTAGATGTGTGAAGAATTGGCACTACCATGAGGACGAGGATGGATGCTAGAAGAGCAAGAACGCCCCCTAGTTTGTTAGGAATAGATCGTAGGATTGCGTATGCAAACAGGAAGTATCATTCAGGTTTAATATGAGGGGGCGTCACTAGTGGGTTGGCGGGTGTGAAGTTTTCTGGGTCACCTAGAAGGTTAGGTGAGAATAATGCAAGTGCAATTAGAGTGGCCAGAAGAAGGGCGAACCCCAACAGGTCTTTATAGGAGAAGTAGGGGTGGAAGGAGATTTTATCAGCGTCTGAATTTAGGCCTGTTGGGTTGTTGGACCCAGTTTCGTGGAGGAAAACCAGGTGGACTATAGTAGCGGCAGCTACTACAAAGGGGAGGAGGAAGTGGAAGGCAAAGAATCGGGTTAAAGTTGCGTTGTCAACTGAAAATCCACCTCAAATTCATTGTACGAGAGCATCTCCGACGTAAGGGACGGCGGACAGGAGGTTGGTAATTACTGTGGCACCTCAAAAGGACATTTGTCCTCAGGGTAGGACGTATCCAACGAAGGCTGTTATTATAACAAGAAGGAGGAGAACTACTCCCACATTTCAGGTTTCTTTATATAGGTAGGAGCCGTAATAAAGGCCTCGGCCAATATGTAGGTAAATACAGATAAAGAAGAAAGATGCTCCATTAGCATGTATGTTTCGGATGAGTCAGCCGTAGTTGACGTCACGACAAATGTGAGCAACGGATGAGAAAGCAGTAGAGATATCGGATGTATAGTGCATTGCCAAAAATAGTCCTGTTAAGATTTGGGCAATTAGACATAGCCCTAGTAGGGAGCCAAAGTTTCATCAAGCGGAGATGTTTACTGGTGCTGGGAGGTCCACCAGTGCGTTGTTTGCAATTTTTAGGAGGGGGTGTGTTTTCCGTAGGTTGGCCATTAAGGTTCTTGTAGTTGAATACAACGATGGTTTTTCAAGCCATTAGTCCTGGTGAGAGTCCTGGCAGGAACTATGGTTTATATGATATACTGTTTGTTGTTTGGTCTTGTAGTAGGTTTAGCGGCTGTTGCCTCTAATCCCTCGCCTTACTTTGCGGCTCTGGGGCTGGTGTTGGTTGCAGGGATGGGTTGTGGGGTATTAGTGGGGCACGGAGGCTCTTTTTTATCTTTAATCTTGTTTTTAATTTATCTTGGAGGAATACTGGTCGTATTTGCATATTCGGCTGCATTGGCAGCTGAGCCTTACCCGGAGGGGTGGGGGAGTTGGCCTGTTTTAGGGTTAGCGGTAGGGTATTTAGTTGGAGTCGGTGTGGCGGCGGGAATAGTAATAGGGGGTTGATACCAGGAAAGTTGAATGGTGTGTGATGAGTTTGGAGAATTTTCTATATTGCGTGGTGATATCAGTGGGGTGGCTATAATGTACTCGTCAGGAGGAGGTTTGTTAATTACAGGGGCGTGAGTGCTCTTGTTGACGTTGTTTGTTGTGCTAGAATTAACACGAGGAATAGGCCGGGGGGCGCTGCGAGCAGTCTAAACTGAAATGATGGCAACAGCTAGAAGGGCTGTGAAAAAGAATAGGGAGAGGTAGGTTTTTACTAAGCCTCGTTGGATATTGCTTGTGGTTGTAATGAGGGGTGCATTGAGAGAAGCAGTTGCTTTGGGTCCTGATTTTTCTAGTCAGGTTTGGTCCACTATTTGGCTAGCAATGGCTTGTCCTAAGAGAAGATTAAGTTTAGGAAGAAGGCGGTGAATAATATGTGGGAAAAATCCTAATATGTTTGAGAAGTGGTGGGTAGGGGTGTGGGGTGTAACTTTAAATTGTTGGGAGGTCAGTGAGGCAAGTTCAAGGGCAGTCAGGAGGCCTAAGATGGTAACTGTAAGGGCCGCAAGCTTTAGAAGGGGGTGCATAGTCATAACTGGTGTGTTTTGTGGTACGATGTTAGAGGTAATTAGAAGGCCCGCAATAATGCTCCCCCACGCTAAGCGTTTAATAGGGTTAATTACAGAGGGGTTATTTTCATTAATGGGGGAGAGAGGGTTAAACCGAGGGTGTCCCATGGAGACAAAGTAAACTACTCGAAGGCTGTATACCGCTGTAAAAGAGGTTGCAAGGAGGGTAAGGAGAAGGGCTCAGGCGTTAAGGTAAGATGTGTTAAGGGCTTCGATGATTGCGTCTTTTGAGAAAAAGCCGGCTAGGAAGGGGGTTCCTGTTAAAGCAAGGCTTCCAATGGTTAGGCAGGAGGATGTAAAGGGGGTTAGGTGGTGTATACCACCCATTTTGCGGATGTCTTGCTCGTCGTTAAGGCTGTGGATAATAGATCCCGAACACAGGAAGAGCATTGCTTTAAAAAAGGCATGGGTACAAATATGGAGGAAGGCCAATTGGGGCTGGTTGAGGCCGATGGTTACTATCATCAGGCCTAGTTGGCTTGATGTTGAGAAAGCTACAATTTTTTTAATGTCATTTTGGGTGAGGGCGCAAGTGGCGGTAAAAAGGGTTGTTAGGGCTCCGAGACATAGACAGGTGGTTAGTGCCGTTTGGTTATTTTCTATTAAAGGACTAAGTCGAATGAGGAGGAAGATGCCCGCGACAACTATGGTGCTTGAGTGTAGTAGGGCAGAGACCGGTGTAGGACCTTCCATGGCGGAAGGAAGCCATGGATGAAGACCAAATTGTGCAGATTTCCCAGTGGCAGCTAAGATTAACCCCAGGAGTGGTAAGGTAAGGTCAAATTCCTTAGATACAGTAAAGATTTGTTGTATTTCCCAAGAGTTTAGGTTTGTTGCGATTCAGGCCATGGTTAGAATTAGGCCAATATCACCAACGCGGTTATAGACGACCGCCTGAAGGGCTGCTGTGTTGGCATCGCTTCGGCCGTATCATCAGCCGATAAGAAGGAATGATATGATTCCTACGCCTTCTCATCCAATGAAGAGTTGAAATATATTGTTGGCTGTTACAAGAACAATCATGGCGATTAGGAAAATTAAAAGGTACTTGAAAAATCGGTTCATATTAATGTCTGCATGTATGTATCAGGATGCGAATTCTAGAATAGATCAGGTTACGTAAAGGGCAATAGGTACAAAGATGCATGAGTAAAGGTCAAACTTGAAGCTAATGTTTATATCAAATGTTAGGGTATTGGTCCAAGTTCAGGCAGTAACAATTGTTTCTGCGCCTTGGTCAAGGAAGAGGAAAAGAGGCAAAAGGCTAGTAAAAAATGCTAGTTTGACGGCTGTTTTAACTTTTAGTACGGCTCAGTCAGGGGTGTGGGGAGTGGGTGAGAGGGTCGTCAAAACTGGGTATAGGAGGATAAGGAAGACGATTAGAAGGCATGAGGATAAAAGGACAGGGGTAACGTGCATAGCTGCTACTTGGAGTTGCACCAAGAGTTTTTGGTTCCTAAGACCAACGGATGAGCTATTATCCTTTAGAAGCTAGAGGGTGCGAGTGAGCCCCGGGGTTCAACCGAGGTGGCGAAAATTAGCAGTCATCGTTGCTGGCGAGCCTCTCTCGGTGGATAAGGGGGTTTTAACCCCTGTCTCTAGAATCACAATCTAGCATTTTAACTAAACTATATCTACAGGCAGTTCAACCTCACACGAGCTCAGGCTTAAGGATCAGGAGAAGGAGGGGAAGAAGGTGAAGGGTGAGAAGGAGGTGTTCTCGGGAGTGGGAGGGGTCTAAAGAGATAAGGTGGCTTGGGAGAGGGCCTCGTTGTGTAAGAAGGAACATGTAGAGGGAGTAGCTGGCAGTGATAAGCGTCCCGAGGCCTGTAAGAATTAGTGTTCACATCGACCAGTTAAACAACGATGTAATAATCATTAGTTCTCCTATAAGATTAGGGAGGGGAGGAAGTGCTAAATTAGCCAGGCTTGCAATAAATCATCATGTGGCTATTAGAGGAAGGACTGTTTGGAGGCCTCGCGCCAAGAGTATTGTGCGACTGTGTGTCCGTTCGTAATTAGTGTTAGCCAAGCAGAAGAGTGCTGAGGAAGTTAGGCCGTGGGCAATTATCAAGATAAGGGCTCCTGTGAAGCCTCAGGGTGTTTGAATAAGGATTCCTGCGGCTACAAGGCCTATGTGACTGACGGATGAGTAGGCAATAAGTGACTTAAGATCTGTTTGGCGAAGGCAAATAGAGCCCGTCATAATGACACCCCAGAGAGCTAAGATAATAAAGGGGTAGCTGAGTTCTTTAGTTAAGGGGTCCAGGATAATAAGGACTCGTATCATGCCGTATCCGCCCAGCTTTAATAAAACCGCAGCTAGTACTATGGAGCCGGCAATTGGGGCCTCTACGTGTGCTTTGGGGAGTCAGAGGTGTGCTCCGTAGAGAGGTATTTTGACAAGGAATGCTAGTAAGCATGCTGCTCATCAGAGTTTATCTGCCCATGTGTGGAGCTGAATGTGGGGGAGGTGGGGTAGTGTGAGGAATGATAGAGTGCCTGCCGAGCTTTGGTAAACCAGTAGGGCCACTAGGAGGGGCAGAGAGCCTGCAAGTGTATAAAATAAGAAGTAAGTCCCAGCATTTAAGCGCTCCATCTGATTACCCCACCGGGTGATGATAATAAGGGTGGGAATAAGGGTGGCCTCAAACATTACGTAAAATATAATTACCTCTGTTGCGCTAAATGCTATAATTAAGAAGATTTGTAATGAGATTAGCAGGGAGATGTAGGCTCGTTGACGATTAGTGGGCTCCATTTTTAAATGGTTCTGACTTGCAAGTACTATGAGGGGAAGAAGTCAGCAGGTTAGGACTAAGAGAGGAGTGGAAAGGGGGTCAGAAGCCATGTATGGACTAAGAAAGGACCAGCCTGTTTCAGAGGGTGCGGCCAGTCACAGCAAACTGGCGACCGCAATAATGAGACTGTAAAGGAGGGTGGAGGATCAGAGGTGCTTTTTAGGTGTAAACCAAGTTGATACGAATAAAAAAATTGTTGGGGCAAGGATTTTTAGCATTGTAGAAGGTTAAGGCTTTGGAGTCGGTCAGTGCCGTGTGTACGTGCAGTAGCTACTAGAAGAGCAAGACCTGCACTCGCCTCACAGGCCGAAAAGGCCAGGAGGATTATAGGGGAAGATGCAAAGTTTGTTGAGTCGAGCTGGAGGGTTCAGAGGGCTAGGGCAATAAACAGAGAGAGCATTATGCCTTCAAGACAGAGAAGGGCGGAAAGGAGGTGTGTTCGGTGGAAGGCGAGGCCTGCTAAGCCCAACATAAAGGTGGAGGAAAATGCGAAGTGTGCTGGAGTCATTAGGCAGATATGGACTTTAACCATAAGTTTTTGAGCCGAAATCAAATGTTTTTCTTAAACTAAATGCCTATTCTGCTCATTCGAGGCCTCCTTGAAGTCACTCATAAATTAGGCCGAGAGTTAAAAGGGTAAGGACAAGAGAGGCCCAAGTGAAGGTCAGGAGGGGGGATGATAGCTGGTCACCTCATGGAAGGGGGAGAAGAAGTGCAATTTCTAGGTCAAAGAGAAGGAAGAGAATGGCGACTAAGAAAAAGCGGAGAGAGAATGGGAGCCGTGCTGAGCCAAGGGGGTCAAAGCCGCATTCGTAGGGTGAAAGTTTCTCGTAGTCCGGGTTCATAAGTGGGAGCCAGAAGGCAATTAGTGCCAGAATAACAGAGAGGGCTGAGGCGATGGTAACTATAATTATAACCAGATTCATTATCTTTCCTTGGATTTTAACCAAGACTGTGTGATTGGAAGTCACTCGTACTAGCATTAATACTAGAAAGATTATGAGCCTCATCAGTAGATAGAGATGTATAAGAATAATCACACTACGTCAACGAAGTGTCAGTATCAGGCAGCGGCCTCAAAGCCGAAGTGGTGTTCTGATGTGAAGTGATATTGGACTTGGCGAAGAAGGCAAACGGCCAGGAAAGTAGATCCGATAATTACGTGGAGACCGTGGAAGCCTGTGGCAACAAAGAAGGTGGAGCCATAGACCCCGTCTGCAATCGTAAATGGGGCTTCATAGTATTCTAATGCTTGGAGAATTGTAAAGTAGAAGCCAAGCAGAATGGTTAAAGTGAGGGACTGGATTGCTTGTTTTCGGTGACCTTCCATAATGCTGTGATGTGCCCAGGTTACCGTTACGCCAGAGGCTAGAAGGACTGCTGTGTTTAAAAGGGGGACTTCAAAGGGATCAAGTGTAGTAATGCCGGCTGGGGGTCAGCAGCCTCCTAGTTCGGGGGTTGGGGCGAGGCTTGAGTGGTAGAAGGCTCAGAAGAATCCGAGGAAGAAGAAAACTTCTGATGTAATAAATAGAATTATACCGTATCGGAGGCCTTTTTGAACGGGGGGAGTATGATGGCCTTGGAAGGTTCCTTCTCGGACAATGTCCCGTCACCACTGGTATATGGTTAAGAGGAGTAGAACAAGTCCTAAAGACATTAGAGTAACGGAGTTGAAGTGTATTCAGATTGCAAGACCTGAGGTCATTAAGAGGGCAGCTACTGCGCCTGTTAGGGGTCAGGGGCTGGGGTCAACTATGTGGTATGCGTGTGCTTGATGGGCCATTAGACGTTTTCTTGTAGGTAGAGGCTTAAGAGAAGGACAAATACGTAGGCCTGAATTATAGCTACGGCAACTTCCAGGAGAGTAAGTAGGAGAAGAAGGATGGAAGTAAGAATGGCTGTGGTAGGTATAATTGGGAGAAGGACGAAGGCAGCAGTAGCAATGAGTTGAATTAGTAGGTGCCCTGCAGTTAAATTGGCCGTAAGCCGGACTCCAAGGGCTAGAGGTCGAATAAATAGGCTAATGGTTTCAATGATAATTAGTACGGGAATCAGCAGTGTGGGGGTGCCTTCTGGGAGGAGGTGTCCTAGGGCATGCGTTGGCTGGGTGCGCATACCAATAATAACGGTGGCAAGTCAGAGGGGTACGGCTAAGGCCATATTAAGGGATAGCTGGGTGGTAGGTGTAAAAGTATATGGAAGGAGTCCTAGTATATTTAGGGAAATAAGGAATAGCATTAAAGAGGTTAGAATAAGGGCTCACTTGTGGCCGGGGAGATTAATTGGTTGAAAAATCTGTTGGGTAAAGCGGGAAATAAATCAGTTTTGGAGGGTTAAGAGGCGATTATTTATTCACCGTGTTGAGGGTTGGGGAAATAGGACTCAGGGCAGTGTGAGTGCCAGAGCAATCAGTGGAATACCTAGCAGGGTGGGACTTATAAATTGATCGAAGAAGCTTAATGTCATGGTCAGTTTCAGGGCTCTGTTTGGGGTTTTTGTTTGGAGTGGGACACAGGCTCGTTAGGGAATGTGTGGGCGAGCACTTTGGGTGGAAGAATAGTTAGAAAGACAATTCACGAGAATACAAGAATCAGAAATCAAGGGGAGGGGTTAAGTTGTGGCATTTCGCTAAGGGTGGTTGGGGGTCACCATTCTTTAGCTTAAAAGGCTAACGCTGTTCCCTGTTTAGCTTCTTAGCGAGGCGTCTTCAAGTATTAGGGAGGATCAATTTTCGAAATGTTCAAGAGGAACGGCTTCAACAACGATAGGCATAAAACTGTGATTTGCACCACAGATTTCTGAGCATTGGCCGTAGAAAACCCCTGGGCGAGAGGTAATGAAGGCTGTTTGGTTTAGACGGCCGGGGACTGCGTCTATTTTAATTCCTAAGCTTGGGACGGCTCATGAGTGGAGAACGTCGTCGGCAGAGACTAGGACTCGAACTGGGGACTCTACAGGGATTACCATTCGGTGGTCTGTTTCTAGAAGCCGGAATTGGCCGGGAGTAAGGTCTTGCGTGGGGATTATATACGAGTCAAATCCCAGGTCTTCGTAGTCAGTATATTCATAGCTTCAGTACCATTGGTGTCCTATGGCTTTAATTGTTAGGTGGGGGTCATTAATTTCATCTATTAGGTACAGGATGCGTAGGGATGGGAGGGCAATCAGAATTAGAATTAGTGCTGGGAGAAGGGTTCAGATAATTTCAATTTCTTGGGAGTCCAGAATAAATTTATTTGTAAGCTTTGTGGTAACTATAGCTACAATAATGTAAAGGACCAGGGTGCTAATTAAAAAGACAATTATTAGGGTGTGGTCGTGGAAGTGGAGAAGTTCTTCTATTACAGGGGAAGCTGCATCTTGAAAGCCTAGTTGGGAGGGATGTGCCATTGATCAAGACACGCGGGAGTTCAACCCACGATTCTGCCTTGACAAGGCAGTGTAATGTACTTTACTAGTGTCTTATGAAGAAAGTGACAGAGCGGCCATGTGGTTGGCTTGAAACCAATTTACGGGGGTTCAATTCCTCCCTTTCTCGGAGGCTAAAGGCTTAGTGAGTGTGCTGAATTTGTACGAATGCAGGTTCTTCAAATGTGTGGTAGGGAGGAGGGCAGCCGTGTAGTCATTCCACGTTAGTGGCTGTTAACTCAACTGATAGTACTTCTCGTTTGGCAGCAAATGCTTCTCAGATAATAAAGAGGAACATGATCACGGCCACTAGGGAAATCAGCGAGCCAATTGAAGAGACTGTGTTTCAAAGTGTGTAGGCATCAGGGTAGTCAGAGTATCGACGAGGCATACCTGCTAGGCCAAGGAAATGTTGTGGGAAGAAGGTAAGGTTGACGCCAATAAACATAACGCCGAAATGGATTTTGGTTCATGTGCTGTGAAGTGTGTACCCTGAGAAGAGTGGGAATCAGTGAACAAAGGCAGCAATGATTGCAAACACGGCACCCATGGACAGAACATAGTGGAAGTGGGCAACTACGTAGTATGTGTCATGAAGTACAATATCTAGGGATGAGTTGGCTAGAACGATGCCGGTTAGTCCTCCGACTGTAAATAGGAAAATGAATCCCAGCGCTCAGAGAAGGGGAGTTTCTCATTTGATAGCCCCGCCGTGGAGTGTGGCGAGTCAACTGAAAACTTTTACCCCGGTAGGGATGGCAATAATTATTGTGGCGGAAGTGAAGTAGGCCCGGGTGTCTACGTCTATTCCGACTGTGAACATGTGGTGGGCTCATACAATGAAGCCAAGGAGGCCGATAGCCATTATTGCTCAGACCATTCCTATGTAGCCAAATGGTTCTTTTTTGCCAGAGTAGTAAGCTACAATATGGGAGATTATTCCAAAGCCGGGGAGGATTAGAATATATACTTCGGGATGGCCAAAGAATCAGAAGAGGTGTTGGTATAGGATGGGGTCCCCTCCTCCTGCCGGGTCAAAGAATGTTGTGTTTAGATTTCGATCTGTAAGCAGCATGGTGATGCCGGCAGCAAGAACAGGAAGGGAGAGAAGGAGAAGAACGGCAGTAATAAGAACGGCTCAAACGAATAAGGGGGTTTGATACTGTGAAATAGCAGGGGGTTTCATATTAATAATTGTTGTAATGAAGTTAATAGCCCCAAGAATTGATGAAATCCCTGCTAGGTGAAGGGAGAAAATTGTTAAGTCTACGGAAGCCCCTGCATGAGCCAGGTTACCTGCAAGAGGGGGGTAGACTGTTCAGCCTGTTCCAGCTCCTGCTTCTACGCCTGAGGAGGCCAATAGAAGGAGGAAAGAGGGGGGAAGGAGCCAGAAGCTTATGTTGTTTATTCGAGGGAAGGCCATATCAGGGGCCCCAATCATAAGGGGGATTAGTCAGTTGCCAAAGCCCCCAATCATAATAGGCATTACCATAAAAAAGATTATTACAAATGCATGAGCGGTGACGATTACATTATAAATCTGGTCGTCGCCCAGAAGAGAGCCTGGTTGGCTCAGTTCAGCACGAATAAGTAAGCTGAGGGCTGTTCCGACTATACCGGCTCAAGCACCAAATACTAGGTAAAGGGTGCCGATATCTTTGTGATTAGTTGAGAAGAATCAACGTGTGATTGCCACAGGTAAGATGGCTGAGTGCTAAGCGGTGGATTGTAGCCCCATGAACAGAGGTTCAAACCCTCTTCTTACCACAGCTCTGGGGTGTCATCACGTAAGATTGCAAATCTTAAGAAGCAGACTAATCGTCTGCCGGGGCTTTCCCCCGCCTATTTGGCCCGGCTAGGCGGGGGAAAGGTAGATAGATGCTCGCTGGTTTGGGCGCTTAGCTGTTAACTAAGAGTTTGTAGGATCGAGGCCTGCCTGTCTAGAAAGGCTTTAGCTTAATTAAAGTGTCTGCTTTGCACGCAGAAGATGTGGGTTAGTGTCCCGTAAGTCTTATGCAGAGGCTGGGAGATTCTCACTCCCGCTTAGGGCTTTGAAGGCCCTTGGTACTGGTGCTATCCTAAGCCTCTTACCAGGTGAAGAGAGCAGCGGTGGCAGGGGCAAGGGGGAGAAGACAGATTGTTGCGGAGGAGGCGATGGCCAGGGGAAGTGTCGTTTGGAGTGAGGGAAGGCGTCAGGGGAGTGTAGCTGTAAGGTTATTAGGTGTTATGGTCAGGGTCATTGCATAGGAAAGTCGGAGGTAGAAGAAAAGGCTTAGGAGAGCCGAGAGGGCAGCAACGGTCGCAAGGGGGGCAAGGTCTTGTTTAGTTAGTTCTTGTAGGATCAGTCATTTAGGGAGAAAGCCTGTTAAAGGTGGAAGGCCCCCCAGAGATAGGAGGATAAGAGGGATAATTGAGGTGAGGGCAGGGGCTTTAGCTCAAGAGGTGGCGAGGGTATTAATGTTAGTGGCATTACTAATTTTAAAGGAGATGAATAAGGAAAAAGTTATAATGAAGTAGACAAGAAGGGTCAAGAAGGTGAGGGAGGGGGAGAATTGGAGTACAAGGATTATTCAGCCTAGATGTGCGATTGAGGAGTAGGCCAGGATTTTTCGAAGTTGAGTTTGATTTAGGCCGCCTCAGCCTCCTACTAAGGTAGAGGTAATTCCTAGCACAAGGAGAAGAGTTGCGTTGGCAGGTTGAACTTGAAGAAGCAGGCAGAAGGGTGCGAGCTTTTGTCAGGTGGAGAGGATAAGGCCCGTGGTCAAGTCTAGTCCTTGAAGGACTTCAGGCATTCAGGTATGGAGGGGGGCAAGGCCAATTTTAAGTGCTAGGGCGAGGGTGATGAGGGTTGTTGGCAAGGGGTGGGACATTTGGTGAATATCTCATTGGCCGGAAAGTCAGGCATTGGAGATGCTCGCAAAGAGTAGTATAGCAGCCGCAGTGGCTTGTGCTAGGAAGTACTTGGTGGTGGCTTCAACTGCGCGGGGGTGATGGGACTGGGCTATTAGGGGGATAATTGCAAGTGTATTGATCTCTAAGCCCATTCATGCAAAGAGCCAGTGAGAGCTGGCGAAGGTGATAGTAGTTCCAAGACCTAGTCCGAATAGGAGGGTGGCAAGAATGTAAGGGTTCATTAGCAAAGGAAGGATTTTAACCAACATGTTTGGGGTATGGGCCCAAAAGCTTTTTTAGCTGACTTTACTAGGAAGTAGTGTAGTGGAAGCACTAAGAGTTTTGATCTCTTCAGGTAGGGTTCAAACCCCTTCTTTCTAAGGAGTTGGAGGGATTTTAACCCTCATGATTCACTCTATCAAAGTGGTCCTTTAATTCAGGCACAACTCCATGGCTTAAAGCTGAGGGGGCAGGCCAGATAGGGCAATTGGGAGCGAGAGGTGTCAGATGACAAGGGCTAGTGTTAAAGGAAGAAAATTTTTTCAGATTAGATGCATAAGTTGGTCGTACCGGAAGCGAGGGTAGGAGGCACGAACTCAGAGGAATAAAACAGAGAGAAGAACCGCCTTAATTATTAAGGTGATTGAGGTTAATTCGGGGATCGCGTGAGATACAGAGGAGCCAAGAAAGAGGGTAGCGGAGAGAGTGTTCATTAAAAGGATGTTGGCGTATTCGGCTAGGAAAAATAGGGCGAAAGGTCCTCCTGCATACTCGACATTGAAGCCTGAGACAAGTTCTGACTCCCCCTCAGTGAGGTCAAAGGGGGCGCGGTTTGTTTCAGCTAGGGTGGAGACGTATCATATAGCAGCTAAGGGTCAGGCTGGTAAAATTAGTCAAGTACTTTCTTGCGCGACGCTAAAGGTTTGGAGTGTGAAGCCGCCTGTAAAAATAATGGCGTTGAGCAAGATAAGGCCTAGGCTAACTTCGTAGGAAATAGTCTGAGCTACGGCCCGGAGGGCCCCAATAAGTGCATATTTGGAATTGGATGCTCACCCTGAGCCGAGGATGGAGTAGACGGCTAGGCTCGAGAGGGCTAGAATAAAAAGGATCCCCAAATTAAGGTCGGCGACAGGGAAGGGAAGGGGCATAGGGGTCCAAAGGGTAAGTGCAAGAATAAGAGCCATGACGGGGGCAACGAGAAAGAGGAGGGGGGAGGCGGTGGAGGGTCGAACAGGCTCTTTTGTTAGAAGTTTAAGGGCGTCGGCAAAGGGTTGGAGGAGGCCATAAGGGCCAACCACATTGGGACCCTTTCGTAGTTGCATGTATCCCAGAACTTTACGTTCAACGAGAGTAAGAAGCGCGACTGCTAAAACAACAAAGAGTACAAGGACCAGGGGGCCGACGAGGACATTTAGGAGTGTTGAAATCATAGTCAGGGAGAGGACTTGAACCTCTGTTTAAAGGGCTTAGGTCTTCTGCATTAACCGGGCTCTGCCACCCTGACAGGCTATTATCTTTAGCGGGGGAGGGTACCCTTTTATCTGATTTAGTTGGTGTCATCAGGTTAGGGGGAGGCGTGCTTGGGGCAGGGGCCTCTTCTTCTCGGTCCTTTCGTACTAGAAAAGAACGCTTCATAGATAGAAACTGACCTGGATTACTCCGGTCTGAACTCAGATCACGTAGGACTTTAATCGTTGAACAAACGAACCCTTAATAGCGGCTGCACCATTAGGATGTCCTGATCCAACATCGAGGTCGTAAACCCCCTTGTCGATATGGGCTCTAAAAGGGGATTGCGCTGTTATCCCTAGGGTAACTCTGTCCGTTAATCGGCTGTGCCGGATCTGTAAGGTCAGAAATTCTGTTGCTTAGAGCTGTGGCTCTTGGGTTTGAGAGTGTAGTACTCTTGCTCCACTCGGGGGTTTTGTGGTGCCCCGCGGTCGCCCCAACCAAAGACATCAGGGCAGGTTTCAATGGGTTTTACCTTTTGGTATAGGGTTCTTAACATGATCTGCCATTGTGTCTAAAGCTCCATAGGGTCTTCTCGTCTTATGTTGGTATCCCCGCTTCTGCACGGGGAGATCAATTTCATTGACCTAGAGAAGGAGACAGTTAAGCCCTCGTTTAGCCATTCATACAGGTCTTCATTTAAAAGACAAGTGATTGCGCTACCTTTGCACGGTCAAGATACCGCGGCCGTTAAACATTAGTCACAGGGCAGGCGGGACCTCTCATATGTAGTTGTCGAGAGGCGATGTTTTTGGTAAACAGGCGAGGCTTGAGCATAATTTGCCGAGTTCCTTCTTCTCTTTTTAGTCTTTCCTGGGTGGCACACCAGTGTAGGGTTAACGGTTAAAGTTGTAGAGGTTTTTCTTGTTGTCAGTTTTTACTCTAGTTCCTTCTTGGGTTAGGTCCGTTAATTCTCGGGGGTGGGTCCGTTCCGATTTACACATGTGCTTGGAGAGAATCATATTCTCTTATTACTCATATTAGCATGATCTTTCCTATTGGGGATAGGATGGCTTGGTAAGGTAAGGGGAATGCAAAGTATTAACGGGATAAAGGGTAGTTTGTATATTTGAGCTTTAACGCTTTCTTTTAGGATGGCTGCTTTTAGGCCCACCAAAATATTTACCTTTAAAAATTTGTTTGGAATCCACCTGTTAAAGTTGTATCTTTTTTCAAAGGGGCTGTACCCCCTTCGAATAACTCTTTTAGCATTCTCGCTTTCTGGGCTTAGGGCAGGCCAGGGTTGATAGGAGAAGGTAAAAGGCTAAACTTCTATTTATTTTCCAGGCAACCAGCTATAACTCGACTCGGTAGGTCTGTCACCTCTACTCAAAGTTCTTCCCACTCTTTTGCCACAGAGACGGGTTTGCCCTATTATTAGGCTGCCTTGGAGTAGCTCGTCAAGTTTCGGGGTGTCAAACTAAAAACCTTTTTGCTTGGGGGGACTTGCTAATTCATGATGCAAAAGGTACGAGTATTAGGCTCTGCTTTTTTGTGCTTTACTGAATTCTTTCACTTCTCTTTCAGCTTTCCCTTGCGGTACTTTTTCTATCGCGCTCGTGTTTTCCTTTTCTGTCGCACATACTTAGGTGGAAAAATGATTTGATTTGTTGGGTTAGTCTATAGGGGTTTATGTATATAAAATTTTTGAGTTTAGGTTGAGAGGCTAGCTGTTGGGCTTCAGAGCGACCCGACTTGCACGGGTGACTTCTCAGTGTAAGGGAGATGCTTTTCTATCTTAGCTACGATCTGATTTTTCCAAGTGCACCTTCCGGTACACTTACCATGTTACGACTTGCCTCCCCTTTGCCTGGCTAAGGTTTTATAAAATTGAGGGTGTTGGCTTGGGGAGAGTGACGGGCGGTGTGTGCGCGCTTCAGGGCCGGGTTCAGCAGGACACTCTGCTTCCTGCTTACTACTAAATCCTCCTTCATGTGCTGTTGCATGGCACAATTCGTATTTCCTCCATGAGGAAATGTAGCCCATTTCTTCCCTTCTCATATGCTACACCTCGACCTGGCGTTTTGGGCTTTACCAATTTTGCTTACTATAGTTCCTTCACAGGGTATGCTGACGACGGCGGTATATAGGCGGGGAGAACAAGAGAAGGTGAGGTTTAACGGGGGTTATCGGTTCTAGAACAGGCTCCTCTAGAGGGATCTAAAGCACCGCCAAGTCCTTTGGGTTTTAAGCTAATGCTCGTAGTTCCCGGGCGGATAATAGTTGTAAGATATTATCGAAGTTTAGGGCTGTGCATAGTGGGGTATCTAATCCCAGTTTGTTTCACAGCTTTCGTGGGGTCAGGGGGAGTAAAGCTACTTTCGTTGTTGGGCTTCATGCTCTCGAGTGCGTATAACAGCTATGAGAGGGTTTGGCTTTAGTTGTTGTGAGCCCCTAACCACGCTTTACGCCGAAGGCTGTCAACTTGAGCCTCTCGTATAACCGCGGTGGCTGGCACGAGTTTGACCGGCTCTCTTAGCTTTAACTAAGTCAAGTTTTCACTTATGGCTTAATGTTTATCACTGCTGAATTCCCTTGGGGGTGCGGCTAAGCAAGGTGTCGTGGGCTGCAAAGGCGTGCCTGATACCAGCTCCTTGTTTCCTAGGGAGGAAACTGTGGGGCATTCTCGCGGGGGTGCGGATACTTGCATGTGTAAATATTGCTAAAGCTGACAGAAAAGTCAGGACCAAGCCTTTGTGCCCGCGGGACTTTTCAGGGTCCATCTTAACATCTTCAGTGTTATGCTTTGTTTAAGCTACGCTAGC